AACAGTACTAAAAACAGAATTTTGTCACTTAGACCTATTAAGGTTTATAGGGTTTTGTATAGACAAAAGAAAAATAAAATGATTCAAATTATATAATTATATAATATTACATATTCGAATTTGATAAAAATAAAAAGATTCAGTATTTGGGAGATAAAGACACAAAAATCAGAAACAATATAGAATCCCTTTTTTGAGCACTTAAGCGATGAATTTCGTTGTTCAAAAAATGATTCGCAGAGAAGAGAGATATTTGTACTTTACTTATTTTTGAGTAGAATACCATTGGAAGTGTATAAAGTGTATAAGAAGGGTTGCATTTATTAAACACGTACGTGGATGGCTATAATATCCGACTTCTCTTTTATTTTAGTACCTTCTATTCAGGACAGCCCGGGTCGTGCTTTATCAAACGAAAATCTCTATTCAATGCAAAAATTAAGTAGAATAATTTTATGATAATTCCCTATCGACAACATATCTAACTAATAGATATCTGTAATTTATGTTCTGGGGTTTACATAGACTCATATATTTTGTTATAATTGAAATTGAGAATGATTTTTTGATTAAAAAAATTAAAATAAAAAAAAAAAAGGGGGGGTGTTTATTTTAGGAAAAGGATTAAGGAAAACAGGACTCAAAATGCAAGTACAATAAAAATTCAGTAATCCGAGAATATTTTTGTATCATTTTGGCGACATGGCCGAGTGGTAAGGCGGGGGACTGCAAATCCTTTTTCCCCAGTTCAAATCCGGGTGTCGCCTGATCAAACAAAAAACCCGAAATCTATTCTTTTCTTCTGTTCTGCTGATATAACTCGGAGAATAATTCTCCGGTAGAAACAGAGGAAAGAGACTGTTGATACTTTGTTTGATTCTAAACATTTGGTCTGAGGTTTTTCGAAAAGAAAAGGTTGTGAATCCTCGTTCGCATCTAGGATTCAAGGAAATATTATAATCTATTATATAGTAGGGAGCTTTCAAGACTTTATGATTCCCTTCTATTATTAATAGAATATTAAGGGACTGTCTAATGACTGGATCTTGGATTAGATTGTAGAGCCTGCTAATAAATCTGATTCCATTTATAATTTTGGAAAGGGGCGGAAGTTTCGTTATATATGACGGACTCGCAAGATGAACGCCGGGATATCCAATCAATATTCGATTCGATATGGATAATTTTTTTTTGATAACCCCCTAGTCAAGCCCCCTACCCCTCAGAGATAATCGGGAAGGAGGTATGGATTAGGGGAAATAGAGGTCTGTACTAGATATTGATTTCTCCCTTTCCGTTTTTACTTTTACTTACGAGGGTCAACAAAAATATAGGCCTTAATTATTCACATGTTCCCATTCCCTTGGGATATTTTGCTTGTGTTTAATCTTTCCCGATTCGAAATCAGAATCAGATTGGTTTCTCAATAGTGTTCGATCAAAATCCCCTTTTTTTGACTCTGCACCATTGATTCCACTATTATTAGTGAGTAATAATTCCTTTGTATTTATAGAGATAGGAGACATAATTCACATGGATATAGTAAGTCTCGCTTGGGCTGCTTTAATGGTAATCTTTACATTTTCCCTTTCACTCGTAGTGTGGGGAAGAAGTGGGCTCTAGAAGTACTACTAAATTGAGTTGAGGAATCAAACCGTATCACTGTTTTATAGATCGTTCTGCAACGCGTTTTGAACTATTTAAAATAAAAATATCTGAATTTCGAATTTCAGTGGAGTCAAATGGAGTAATCTATGATATGAATCATACCGAAATTTTATATTTCAATCAATGGAATGGAATCTACTCTTACCATCTTTATAGATGGAGGAAGGCCGGACCCCTTTTTTTTGTTTGATTGCTTTTCCTTTTTACTGTTCAAAGAACAAGTGGTTTTGTTAAGTGTATACGAACTTTCTATGAAAAATGATATTATATTATAGTAGTTATGACTATGCAATAATAAGATCTTGCTTCGGACGAGTCACATATTGGGCATTTATCACTTGGTTTCTAATCTTATAAAGGGGATTTATCCTTTATCAACTTTTTTCATATCACGGTTTGGGCGTTAAAAATAAGTGAGGTTTCCTCTTCCTTATTAGGAAAAGGAATTAGAATTCTAAGATAAGAATTATCTCAGATTGATCGGAACAAATAGATGTAGCAAATAAATAGAATTGGGTGTTATGCCAATTCTATACAATATGTTATGTCAATTCCATACAATATATGAAATTAATAGAATATATTACATGAACAGAATGTTGTAGATTGATCTATAGAATCTGGCTTTATTATAGATTAAAACTTTATAGAATAAGAGATCGATAGTATGGTAGAAAGAAGGATTCATCTATTTCTTTCTTACCATACTATCAAATTAATAGAATACTGCCAATTAAAGTCCGCTCATTTCATTTAAGTTAAGACGCGAAATTGGAATCCTTTTCATTTGACTTCGTTAATTTTTGATAAGAACTCAGAAGGAAAGTTTTAT